GAGACCCCATTTTATGAAATATCTGAGAGATCAAAAGAAGAACAGATGGTTTATTTATCGCCGAGTAGAGATGAATACTATATGGTGGCGGCAGGAAATTCTTTGGCGTTGACTCGGGGTATTCAGGAAGAAGAAGTTGGTCCAGCTCGATACCGTCAAGAATTTTTGACTATTGCATGGGAACAGATTCATCTTCGAAACATTTATCCCTTCCAATATTTTTCTATTGGAGCTTCTCTCATTCCTTTTATCGAGCATAATGATGCGAATCGGGCTTTAATGAGTTCTAATATGCAGCGTCAAGCAGTTCCGCTTTCTCAGTCCGAAAAGTGTATTGTTGGAACCGGCTTGGAACGCCAAGCGGCTCTGGATTCAGGGGGTTCGGCTATAGCCGAACGCGAGGGAAAGATCATTTATACCGATGCTGAAAAGATCGTTTTATCAGGTAATGGGGACACTATAAGCATTCCGTTGGTTATGTATCAGCGTTCCAACAAAAATACTTGGATGCATCAAAAACCTCAGGTTCATCGGGGTAAATACCTTAAAAAGGGGCAAATTTTGGCGGATGGTGCGGCTACAGTTGGTGGCGAACTCGCTTTGGGGAAAAATGTATCAGTAGCTTATATGCCATGGGAAGGTTACAATTCTGAAGATGCCGTACTCATTAGCGAACGTCTAGTCTATGACGATATTTATACTTCTTTTCATATCCGGAAATATGAAATTCAGACTCATGTGACAAGCCAAGGACCTGAAAGAATCACTAATGAAATACCTCATTTAGAGCCTTATTTACTCCGAAATTTAGACAGAAATGGAATTGTGATGCTGGGATCTTGGGTAGAAACTGGTGATGTTTTAGTAGGTAAATTAACGCCTCAGACAGCGAAAGAATCATCCTATGCTCCAGAAGATAGATTATTACGAGCCATACTTGGCATTCAGGTATCCACTGCAAAAGAAACTTGCCTAAAGTTGCCTATAGGCGGAAGAGGTCGAGTTATCGATGTGAGGTGGGGCCAGAAAAAGGGGGGTTCCATTTATAATCCAGAAATGATTCGTGTATATATCTCACAGAAACGTAAAATCAAAGTGGGCGATAAAGTAGCTGGAAGACATGGGAATAAAGGTATCATTTCAAAAATTTTGCCTAGACAGGATATGCCTTATTTGCAAGATGGAACACCTGTTGATATGGTATTCAATCCATTAGGAGTACCTTCGCGAATGAATGTGGGACAGATGTTTGAATGCTCACTCGGGTTAGCGGGAGACCTGCTGGGCAGACATTATAGAATAACACCCTTTGATGAGAGATACGAGCAAGAGGCTTCGAGAAAACTAGTGTTTTCTGAATTATATGAAGCCAGTAAGCAAACAGCAAATCCATGGGTATTTGAACCCGAGTATCCTGGAAAGAGCAGAATATTTGATGGAAGAACAGGAGATCCTTTTGAACAACCTGTTATAATAGGAAAGTCCTATATGTTAAAATTAATTCATCAAGTTGATGATAAAATCCACGGACGTTCCAGTGGTCATTATGCACTTGTTACACAACAACCCCTTAGGGGAAGGGCTAAGCAAGGTGGACAACGAGTAGGAGAAATGGAAGTTTGGGCTCTAGAGGGATTTGGTGTTGCTCATATTTTACAAGAGATGCTCACTTATAAATCCGATCATATTAGAGCTCGTCAGGAAGTACTTGGTACCACGATCGTTGGGGGAACAATACCTAATCCTGAGGGTGCGCCAGAATCCTTTCGATTGCTCGTTCGCGAACTACGATCTTTATCTCTGGAACTGAATCATTTCCTTGTATCTGAGAAAAACTTCCAGATTAATAGGAAGGAAGTTTGATCGGAATGAATCAGAATTTTTCTTCTATGATCGATCAGTATAAACATCAACAACTTCGAATTGGATTAGTTTCTCCTAAACAAATACGTGCTTGGGCCAACAAAATCCTACCGAATGGAGAGATAGTTGGAGAGGTAACAAAACCCTATACTTTTCATTACAAAACCAATAAACCGGAAAAAGATGGGTTGTTTTGCGAAAGAATTTTTGGACCTATAAAAAGTGGAATTTGTGCTTGTGGAAATTATCGAGTGATCGGGGGTGAAAAAGAAGAACCGAAATTTTGCGAACAATGCGGAGTCGAATCTGTTGATTCTCGGATCCGAAGATATCAAATGGGATACATCAAACTAGCATGCCCGGTGACTCATGTGTGGTATTTGAAACGTCTTCCTAGTTATATCGCGAATCTTTCAGATAAACCTCTTAAGGAATTAGAAGGCCTGGTATACTGCGATGTGTGATTTGATCGAAATTACGATTTTACAGATTCATAATTAAAAACTGTCATCCCATTTAATCCGATTGGGATGCCTCTAGCTCTGACATGTCTATTGTTAAGAATAACATGAAGCTCAGAATTTTGGGTGTATTCAATACCTCCAAATGAAAGAGGAATTAATCCATGGTCGACTCC